GAGATTGAGCCGAAGAAAAATACAAGGACTTTATATAATATATATATTTTGGATTTAAGATCTTGTATATCTATACTTGGTATATCTATATAAGTATAGATATATCCAAAATAAATAAAATAAAAGACTAAGCAACTCAAAAGTTTCTATTGTTGTGGTGGATCCACAATTAATCCTATGGATCAGGATTGGAGTATTTTTTTATATCCTGTAGTTTTGACCCACGAATAGAGCCAAGTATCACACACAACCCCTTACTACCTCATCCCATCCTGTATATTGTCCTTTTCGGTCTATGTCGGAATAGAAATCTATTATTCGACGAGTTTTACGAAAAAATTCTTCATAAGCAAAAGAACAAATAGTTCTTTTTTTTTTTTACAAATTTAACACGACATGGGAAACTCCTTTTCTATTTCTAACCGAAAAAGGTTCCATCATATAATATATAATGAAGTGAGAGCCCGGATTCCCACAAAAAGGAATCGTTTCTTTCAATCCTCGCTCATTCTTAGTTATAGTTAATAATCCTAGTGATTGGATTTAGATGCTTATTCTGATAAGAAATGAAATATTCAAACGATTTTTTTATTTTTATCGAATGACTATTCATCTCTTTTATTTTTATGTAAATTGGGGGCAAAAAAGCTCTATGGAAAAACGGTGGTTCAATTCAATGTTGTCTAATGAAGAGTTCAAATTCAGGTGTGGACTAAGTCAAGCAATGGACAGTCTTGGTCCTATTGAAAGTACCGGTGGAAGTAGAAGTAAAGACCAGGTTATAACTGATACGGGTAAAAACATTCCTCATTCGAGTGATAGTGGCAGTAATGTTGATCATTTATTTGGCGCTAGGAATTTCATCTCTGATGACACCTTTTTAGTTAGGGATAGTAACGGGGACAGTTATTCCATATATTTTGATATTGAAAATCAGATTTTTGAGATTGACAATGATCCCTCGTTTTTGGATGAAGTAGAAAGTTCGTTTTATAGTTATCTGAATAATGAATCCAAGAGTGACGACCCCCACTCTGATCATTGCATGTATGATACTAAATATAGTTGGAATAATCACATTAATAGTTGCATTGACAGTTATCTTCGTTCTCAAATCCGTATTGATAGTAGCGACAATTACATTGATAGTTACATTTATGGCGAAAGTGGAAATAGTAGTGAAAGCAAAAATTACAATACTAATACAAAGGATAGTGATTTAACTCAAAGTTCGGATGATCTCGATGTAACTCAAAAGTACAGGCATTTATGGGTCCAATGCGAAAATTGCTATGGATTAAATTATAAGAAATTTTTTAAGTCAAAAATGAATATTTGTGAGCAATGTGGATCTCATTTGAAAATGAGTAGTTCAGATAGAATCGAACTTTTGATTGATCCGGGTACTTGGGGTCCTTTGGATGAAGACATGGTTTCTCTGGATCCCATTGAATTTCATTCGGAGGAGGAACCTTATAAAGATCGTATTGATTCTTATCAAAGAAAGACGGGATTAACTGAAGCTGTTCAAACAGGTATAGGTCAGCTAAATGGTATTCCCATAGCAATTGGAGTTATGGATTTTCAGTTTATGGGGGGTAGTATGGGATCTGTAGTAGGCGAGAAAATAACCCGTTTGATCGAATATGCTACAAATAAAGTTCTACCTCTTATTCTAGTGTGTGCTTCTGGAGGAGCACGTATGCAAGAAGGAAGTTTGAGCTTGATGCAAATGGCTAAAATATCCTCTGCCTTATATAATTATCAATTAAATAAAAGGCTATTTTATGTATCCATCCTTACATCTCCTACTACTGGTGGGGTGACAGCTAGTTTTGGTATGTTAGGGGATATCATTATTGCCGAACCCAATGCTTACATTGCATTTGCGGGTAAAAGAGTAATTGAACAAACATTGAATAAGACAGTACCTGAGGGTTCACAAACGGCTGAATACTTATTCCATAAGGGCTTATTCGACCCAATTGTACCACGTAATCCTTTAAAGGGTGTTCTGAGTGAGTTATTTCAGCTCCACACTTTCTTTCCTTTGACTTTGAATACAAATTCAATCAAGTAGCGTTTTTAAAATTCTATTGTGAATTAATTATCAGAATCAAAGTTAAAATCAGAAGAATGAGGTTTGCGTTTTCTTTGGTGACATAAGATCGAATTGTAATAAAGAATCAAACAAAAATTGCCAATTGTTTTTACCATGTTCTTGATTAGTAATAGTAGTAATCAGACAGTAAGATAAAAGAGCGGATTGGATTCTTCTTTTCACGAAATTAAGCAAGGTAAAATAAAACGAATTTCATGTTATCCTTTACGTATGTATAGATAATAGAAATAGAATTCAAATATAGATCGAAATAGAAAGAGACGTCTTGCATTTTTATATATCTCCCGCCAACTCCCATTTTTAGTAAAAATGGAGTCGGATTCTAACGAGAATCTTTCGGAAATTTGTAAGAAACTTTTTCTTTTTCATTTCGTTCTACATTACTTGCACTTATTATATACTTACTTATAGTTATAGTATAATTATTATAAGATATCTTTAATAAACTATTAATAATAACAGGTACAAATATTTAATCGAGGTACCCATCCTATGACAACTCTTAACTTACCCTCTATTTTTGTGCCTTTGGTGGGTCTAGTATTTCCAGCAATTGCAATGGCTTCTTTATCTCTTCATGTTCAAAAAAACAAAATTTTTTAGATTTGATGGGCCCCAACCTCACCCATTTCTTTTTCAAGGCTTAGACTTGGATCATAACACGAATAAATATTTATGGTATAAACTTCCTACGAATATACATGTGGAAAATTTACGGGTAAATGAATTTTAATTCGATATATATATATTAGTATAGTTTAAGATAAAAATAGATTGGAATCCGCCGATGCCGATGTCTGAACCGGAAAGTCCATATATCTAAATGTATGTAGATCTCCATAGGAGAGTCTAAGAAGGGGATGTTCTTATTTTAGATCGAACCAATTCAATTTGACGAATTATCCCGAAAGGTTCACGCCCGAATAGTGCTAGTTGATGAGAGTTACTTCGGAAACAAAAAAAAGAGTAAAGTCAAATTCGTTTGGGTTATTCTCTCAATTTCAATAAAAAGCACCTGGATCTAGTATGAGTTGGCGATCAGAACATATATGGATAGAACTTATAGCGGGATCTCGAAAAACAAGTAATTTCTGCTGGGCTTTTATCCTTTTTTTCGGTTCATTAGGATTTTTGTTGGTTGGAATTTCCAGTTATCTTGGTAGAAATTTGATATCTTTATTTCCATCTCAGCAAATCCTTTTTTTTCCGCAGGGGATCGTGATGTCTTTCTATGGAATCGCGGGTCTTTTTATTAGTTCCTATTTGTGGTGCACAATTTCGTGGAATGTGGGTAGTGGTTATGATCGATTCGATCGAAAAGAGGGAATAGTGCGTATTTTTCGTTGGGGATTTCCTGGAAAAAATCGTCGCATCTTCCTCCGATTCCTTATGAAAGAAATTCAGTCCATCAGAATAGAAGTTAAAGAGGGTATTTATGCCCGCCGTGTCCTTTATATGGAAATCAAGGGCCGGGGGTCCGTTCCTTTGACTCGTACCGACGAGAATTTGACTCCGCGAGAAATTGAACAAAAAGCTGCGGAATTGGCCTATTTCTTGCGTGTACCAATTGAAGTATTTTGAAATGATAAAAAGTTTTCTTTCCTTTCTTATCATTATCAGAAGGAAAATCCTCTCCCCTTTTCGATAGTTATAGCATAAAGCATAACTTATTTATTAACGGAGGGTTTACTCATAATGCTCATTCAAGCCAAAGTAGACGTATATGGTATGGAACAGCCATCAAAAACGAAATTTATTTATTGTTATTATTTCTTCACTTGAAGCGGGCTCTTACTTTTTTTCTTTTCTTTCTAGATTCAAGAATTAACCAACGAATCGCAAAACAAACAAACGGGGACTAGATTCTTAGGTTCAATACCTTGTAATAGAACTCATGCTTAATAGAAATCTTAGATCATATGGAATCGACGAAAGGGGCGGGTTCATTAAAAATTCACAGACGAAAAAAATGGCAAAAAAGAAAGCAGTCACTCCCCTTCTATATCTTGTATCTATAGTCTTTTTGCCCTGGGGGATCTCTCTCTCATTTCAAAAAAGTCTGGCATCTTGGGTTACTAATTGGTGGAATACTACACAATCCGAAACCTTTTTGAATGATATTCAAGAAAAGAGTATTATAGAAAAATTCATGGAATTAGAGGAACTCATCTTGTTGGATGAAATGATAAAAGAATACCCGGAGACATATCTACAAAAACTGAGTATAGGAATCCACAAAGAAACGATCCAATTAATCAAGATGCACAACGAGGGTCGGATCCATACGATTTTACACTTCTCGACAAATATAGTCTGTTTCGTTATTCTAGTTGGTTATTCTATTCTAGGTAATGAAGAACTTGTTATTCTTAACTCGTGGGTTCAGGAATTCCTATATAACTTAAGCGACACAATAAAAGCTTTTTCTATTCTTTTATTAACGGATTTATGTATCGGATTCCATTCACCCCACGGTTGGGAACTAATGCTGGGTTCTGTCTACAAAGATTTTGGATTTACTCATAATGATCAAATTATATCGGGCCTTGTTTCCACTTTTCCAGTCATTCTAGATACAATTTTAAAATATTGGATCTTCCGTTATTTAAATCGTGTATCTCCGTCACTTGTAGTGATTTATCATTCAATGAATGACTGAAAAAGATATTAATCCAAATATATTTATTCTAATATTTGTTAGTTTGGTTTGGGCATAAGCAAGCAAGGCGCTTAAAACTGTACTTCCTCGTTCTATTTAGACCCATCCGGGGATTCCTCCTATATTCCAGTAAAATTATTTCAGTAAATAGCAGAATCTTGGATAGGAAACTAACTATATTAGCGACCTACCTAATTTATTGTAGAAATTTTCGGTATC